CTAATTCTTTAAGAGGTTTATCTAAAAGATTCGCAATATAACTAGGAAGACGTTTCAAATACCATACATGAGTTACAGGACATGTCAGTTTTATGTATCCCATTTGATATCTTCGTATCCGAGAATCAACAAATTCAACTCCACATTGTTCACAAAATTTCGGGTCTTCTTTTTCATCTCCGATCACTCGATAATTTCCACAAGCGCAAATTCCACTCTTTATAGGCCCAAAAATCCTTTCACAAAATAATCCATCTTTTTCCGGTTTATTGGTTTTGTAATGAAAAGTATAGGGTTTTGTCACCTCTCCAACTATCTCTCCATTAGGTATTTTTTTAGTGGCCCAAGCACTTATTTGCTGAGGAGAAACTAATCCAATTCGGAGTTGTTGATGTTTATACCGATCGATCATATAAGAAATTTTGTGATTCATTCCGATTAAACTTCCTTCCTATTAATCTGGAAATTCTTCTCAGATACAAGGAAATGATTCAGTTCCAGAGCCAAAGATCGTAGTTCTCGAACAAGTAATTGAAAAGATTCGGGAGCATCTTCTGGTTTAGGTATTGTTCCTCCAATGATAGTGGTACCAAGTACTTCTTGGCGAGCTCTAATATGATCAGATTTATAAGTAAGCATCTCTTGTAAAATATGAGCAACACCAAACCCCTCTAGAGCCCAAACCTCCATTTCGCCTACCCGTTGTCCCCCCTGCTTAGAACGGCCTCTAAGGGGTTGTTGTGTAACAAGTGCATAATGTCCACTAGAACGTCCGTGTATTTTATCATCAACCTGATGAATTAATTTCAAGATATAGGGCTTTCCTATTATCACAGGCTGTTCAAAAGGATCTCCTGTTCTTCCATCAAAAATTCGGCTTTTTCCTGGATACTCGGGTTCAAATACCCATGGATTCGCTGTTTGCTTACTGGCTTCATATAATTCAGAAAACACTAGTTTTCTCGAAGCCTCTTGTTCATATCTCTCATCAAAAGGGGCTATTCGATAATGTCTATCTAGCAGACTTCCCGCTAGCCCAAGCGAGCATTCAAATATCTGTCCTACATTCATGCGTGAGGGTACTCCTAATGGGTTGAAGACCATATCCACGGGTCTCCCGTTTTGCAAATAAGGCATATCCTGTCTAGGCAAAATTTTTGAAATGATACCTTTATTTCCATGTCTTCCAGCTACTTTATCACCTACTTTGATTTCACGTTTCTGTGAAATATATACACGAATTATTTCTGGGTTATAACTTGAACCCCCCTTTTTCTGAACCCATCTCACATCAATAACTCGACCTCTACCACCTATAGGCAATTTTAAACAAGTTTCTTTTGAAGTCGATACCTGAATGCCAAGTATGGCCCGTAATAATCTATCTTCCGGAGCATACGAGGATTCTTTCGCCACCTGAGGCGTTAATTTACCTACTAAAATATCACCCGTTTCAACCCACGATCCTAGCATCACAATTCCATTTTTGTCTAAATTTCGGAGTAAACGGCCTTCTAGATGCGGTATTTCTTTAGTGATCCTTTCAGGACCTTGGGTTGTCACATGCGTCTGAATTTCATATTTCAGTATGTGGAAAGAAGTAAAAATATCACCATATACTAGACACTCACTAATGAGTACCGCATCTTCAAAATTGTATCCTTCCCATGGCATATAAGCCACTAATATATTTTTCCCCAAAGCGAGTTCCCCACCAACTGTAGCAGCACCATCCGCTAAAATTTGTCCCTTTTTAATGCATTTACCCCGCCGAACCTGAGGTTTTTGCTGCATACAAGTATTTTTGTTTGAGCGTTGATACATAATTAATGGAATACTTAGAGTATCCCCATTGCCCGATAAAATTATCTTCTCAGTGTCAGTATAAAGGATTTTTCCCTCGTGTTCGGCTATAGCGGGAACCCCTGAATCTAAAGCCACTTGGCGTTCCAATCCAGTTCCAACAATGCACTTTTCGGACCGAGAAAGTGGAACTGCCTGACGTTGCATATTAGAACTCATTAAAGCTCGATTCGCATCATTATGTTCGATAAAAGGAATTAGGGAAGCTCCAATGGAAAAATATTGGAAAGGAAAAATGCTTCGAAGATGAACCTCTTCCCATGCGATAGTCAAAAATTCTTGGCGGTATCGAGCTGGAACAGACTGTTCTTCTTGAATGTCCCGATTAAGAGCCAAAGAATTTCCTGCCGCTATCATATAATATTCATCTTGACTTGGTGATAAAAAAAGCATCCGTATCCGTGCTTTTTTTGATTTCTCAAAGAGTTCATAAAATGGACTTTCTAACGACCCCCAATCACCAATCCTGGCATGAATTGATAAAGATCCAATAAGCCCAACATTGATTCCTTCAGACGTGTCAATGGGGCAAATACGCCCATAGTGACTAGGATGGATATCTCGTATCCGAAAATTAGCAGTTCGCCCTGTTAATCCGCCAGGGCCCAAATAACTCAACTTTCTCCCATGAACGATTTGTGTCAATGGATTAGTTCGATCCAAAACTTGAGATAATGGGTGTAATCCGAAAAAGGATTCATAAGTAGTTGTTAACGGAGTTGAAGTTACCAAATTCTGAGGGGTAGGTATCAATTTATGCCTAATTGCTCCGCCTATAGTTCCCTTAACTAGATTTTCTAAACGAGCCAGAGCCAACCCGAGCTGGTCTTGTAAAAGATCCGCTACAGAGCGAATACGTTTATTTTTCAAATGATTCATATCATCAAGTGTACCCATTCCAAATTTCATCCCAATCAAACGATCGGCAGCTGCTAATATATCTCGTGGTAACAAAAATATATTGTTCTGAGGTATAGTAAGATTAAGTCTCCAGTTAATATTTCGGCGACCAATCCTTCCTAATTCACACCTTTGGTGAAAGAATTTTTTTTGTAATTCCTTACATAAGGATTCAGAAAATATTGGATCCCCACCTACACAAGAAAATTGTTGATAAAACTCCAAAATAGCATTTTCTTTTGACCCAATTTTTTTTTTCTCCTTATCGGTCAAGAAAGATAAGAAAATTTCAGGGTAGCAAACATTCTCTAGAATTTCTCTTAGATTCGAACCCATAGCTGATGATAGAACTAGAATAGATATTTTCTGTTTCCTACTCACACGAGCCCATATTCTTGCTTTTTTATCAATCTCTAATTCTAACCTGCCTCCCCAATCTGATATTATGGTGCCGGTATAGACCGAAATCCCGTTATGATCCAATTCTGACTGGTAATAGATACCAGGACTTTGCAATATTTGATTGATTATAATTCTGTATATTCCGTTTACTATAGAAGTTCCAAGGGAATTCATTAAAGGAATGTTTCCAATAAAAATTCTTTGTTCTTGCATATTCCTACTGGTTTTCCAAATTAATCCCGCGGATACATATAATTCAGAAGAATATGTAAGTGATTCATAGACAGCATCTCGTTCTTTTATCATAGGTTCTACCAATTGATATGTTTCCACAAATAATTGAAATTCAATTTCGTGATCTATATCTTCAATTTTTGGAAATTTAGAAAGTTCTTCTATTAAACCCTGATCAATAAACCGATAAAACCCTTCAAATTGTATCTGATTAAATCCGGGTATTGTAGATGTTCCCTCTTTTCCATCCCCGAGCATCTTTTTTGAATTTCCCATTTATCCGTTTATTGAAAAAATCCCATCCCATCTCTCATTCTTCACCGAATCATATCCATAGAATTCGATCTAGCAATAATGGAATTTCTATTCTGTTTACTGAATCACATGAAATTTTATCCAACTCCAAGATATATGGAATGTATGAAATACGTATGAACGGCGACTAGATTCAATTGGAATTTTTTATAAGAAAGAGATCCAAATGGAACAGAATTGAGAAATACCACTGGAACTTATGGAGTTTTGTAAAGACTAGAAAAAAAAAAGGAATTTCATTTTCACCTATGATATTACATATTCCAATTCGATTGCATACCATAAAAAAATGTATTCATGATTGGATCTGTTCGAGCAGATAAACATATAATAAATAGAAAACCTTTTTTTAACCACTTTACTTTTGCATGTATTTGTATTTCATTGTTCAAAAAAATATTTGCAGAAAAGAGATTGATTTTTACCTATTTTGAATTGAAGTAGGTAAGAAAACTTGTGTTTTTTTATTTAGTAATTTTTTTTTTATTAAAATAAAAAAGAATGCACAGATATATATATGTCTCTTTTTCTTCTTTTATTGTGGTACAGTTCTATTGGGGACAGCACATGCTGTGCTCTATCAAAAATTCCATTTTTTCTTCAATGTATTCAATGAAAAATGGAAATACAAAAATTTATTGAGAATTACTCCTCAAAAGCATCCCTAGAGAGATAAAATACCCCATTATAGCGCTATAGCTCTATAACATAACGTAACGTATGTTCTGATTCTGGGGTTTACATATACTCATCATTACTGTTATAATTGAAATTGAAGAAGATTTCTTTTTAATTGAAAAAACTCAATATAGATTAGTTATAAATCTATTTCTAATTATTTTCTTATATTATTAGAAATAAAAAAATGTAGATTTGAATTCAAAAATGGTCATGAATTTACAGTCAATAGTTAATGGTTCTTATTTGTACTGGATTCTATATTTTGTGACTTAAAATCTATATATTTTTTTCGGAGTTGAAACAAAAAAGAGAAAATTGGAATCTAGTTTCTATCGTTTTGGCGGCATGGCCGAGTGGTAAGGCGGGGGACTGCAAATCCTTTTTCCCCAGTTCAAATCCGGGTGCCGCCTGAACAACAGACTGGAAATCCCCTATTATAACATATAACAAACGTAGGAAAAGACTCTTGATACTTTCTGTTCGTGATTCTAAGCCCCTGGCTCTCGAGATTCTATTCTCTAACCTAAAGTTTTGCCTATCAGATTCAAGGAAAACTTAAAGTAGTGGAGGGAAATCCATAAATCTTTACTTTCCACTACTAATTTACTTTCCACTACTAATTTAGTTCCACTTACTGAGTATTCAATTAGATTGGATAGCCAGAGAGGGAATTAATTGTTTTGTAAAGGACCTAAGATACTTTGGATACAGACTCACGAAAGTCTCGGAATGCTCAGACATTCAATCAATATTAGATTAGATGAAGAATTGCCTTTCATTTTACTTCAAAAAATAAAAAACGATAAAAGAAAGAAAAAGTCTTATTCTTTCTACATGTGAGTCAGATTCCTTGGATACTTCGAAAAGTGTCCGTTTACTTGTGTTTACATCTTGTCGATTCGACTAGAAATTCTATAATTAAGAATAACTCATTATATTATAAGATAAGTGGATTTTTTGGAGTAGTTTATCAATGGTGACCAAATACCTCTCCCTTTTTTTGACTCTGCACCAGTGATTTCACTATTATTAGTGAACAATAATGGAATAGTTTCTTCATATTCATAGAAATAGGGGACATAATTCACATGGATATAGTAAGTCTCGCATGGGCTGCTTTAATGGTAGTTTTTACATTTTCCCTCTCTCTCGTAGTGTGGGGAAGAAGTGGACTCTAGAAGTACTCCTAATTGCGGTAATAATCAAACTCTATCAACCTGTATCAATTGTTTTAGTTTTCTAGACCGGTCGACAATTTTTTTGAATATTTTTTTTTTAGAAATTGGATTTATATTTTATTGACTCATTTTCTATTTTTATATCAAGGTTTACGCGGTTAACCATTCATGGGGTAACCCCTTTTCGAAATCTGAAGAAGTTTCCATCGAATTCGGATTATCTGTATTAAATGGATCAAACAAACAAATCAAATTGAGAAAGTATGTACATACATTTCATATTCTATTTAATTTATATTTACATTTATAAAGAAAAAGAGAGATATAGGTGGATTCCTTTATATTAAGATATATTAAGATATTTCACTTGTATCTTTATACATTACAATAACCATAATGGCTAGTATGGTAGTAAAGAGATCTCTTTCTACCATACTAGGGGGCCCCTTAGTATACTACTGAGTCTAATGCATTTCTTTCATTTAAGACGAGAAATTAAAATCCTTTTTTTTTTCATTGATAGTAAAATTTTATTCAAATTAATTATTTTGACTAACCGTTTTTACGTAAATTATAAGCAAAAAAGCAGTAGGAACGAGAATGAAAAGTGCAGTAGCAATAAATGCAAGAATATTGACTTCCATAATTTAATTGTTTATTTTTTTTTTCTTTGGAATATCTCGGGATTTAATCCCATAGAGATGAGAAATCTTTCGCTTGTAAACTCACTCAGATGAATTAGATTTTGATGATATTGAATGAAAGAAATATCATGAATAACAATATCGGAGCTATAAAATCGATTCATCGTCAAGAATTTAATAGTATAACATAGGAAGATCTTTTATCCACACCGAATACATAATGAGATTCCTGATCCAATCAACAAAAATTGATTTATTTATGATTCTTTTTCCCCGCTTTATTTTCTACAATCTAGTACTTTACTTTCCTTGTACAATCATCTGATGAAGTATCAGAAAAAAACCTTTTCTACTTCGATCATTGTTTACAAAAAGAGTTTCTAAAGAACCTTAAATAAACAATAGAAATCAAATAGAGAAAACAAGTACGAAGGTCAATTTGAAATTTTACAAATTTTTGAAGGGTCTATCATCTTTTTGGAAAACAAAGAAAGGGAATGTGATAAAGATGAGTCCTAGTAAAAAAACGAAAATATTCGAAAAAATTCACTATTTTAATTTTCTTACGAGTTTTTTCTTCGACATCGACTCTAATCTTTAAAAAGAACATATTCATTAGGGAAGACTAATTTTATCTTTATTTTTAAAATATCCTCTTTCCTTGGTTGGATTCGAACTATTTTCAATTCCTTGACTTCATAGAAAGAAAAGTATATATTAGGTACTCTTGGCAAACGTATTATACGCTATCCTATTCCCGTTTCCTACACGAGTTAATGGGAGATCAATTGACAAAAAGCAGAAACCCCATACAGTATCTCTTTCTTGAAGTGTTGACTGCTCTCAATAATTATAATTATATTAATTTCCATATGTCTCTCTACCATCAATTGGTGCTAGTTAAAATAATAGAGATACCCCTTTCTTTTGCTTGATGAAAAAAGAAAAATCAAACAAAAAGATAAACGAAACCATTTTGATCCCCTTGCCCAGAAACAAAAAGGTGAGTTTATGTCTTTTTTTTTTTTTATTGAATCCGCCGGGACTGACGGGGCTCGAACCCGCAGCTTCCGCCTTGACAGGGCGGTGCTCTGACCAATTGAACTACAATCCCATGGAAATCAAGTGGGTAGCTTACATATTCCTTCTTATGATTTCATTTTAATCATTTCAATTTTAGATTCAAATTAGTGTTTTGTAACAAAGAAAGTCACAAGTGATATATTGATATCTATATGGATATCACTTTAGTAATAGCAAGACGGATTACTGGTAATCCTTGCATTATTATCAAATCGATTGATAATCTATTTTTTATTGTAAAAAATAGATTATTTTCTCGACTCTGTTCATTAAAGTTTATATTTTAAGGATCCATATCGGGATCCTTAGCAAGATCAAGATCGGACTTTTTTATGGAAACAAAAAAGTAACTAGACACAAGAAATAAAGAAAAAAGTCAAGTTGAAATATACCCCGAAATTGTACTTTTTTTCTTACCCTGCTCTCTCATTTATGCAAAATAAAAAGGGTTATGTAGACAGCGAATTTTTGGGCCGAGCTGGATTTGAACCAGCGTAGACATATTGCCAACGAATTTACAGTCCGTCCCCATTAACCGCTCGGGCATCGACCCAGGAAGAATCGATTCTAACTTTATGGATAATCCATGATCAACTTCCTTTCGTAGTACCCTACCCCCAGGGGAAGTCGAATCCCCGCTGCCTCCTTGAAAGAGAGATGTCCTGAACCACTAGACGATGGGGGCATACTTGCTCAACCGCCATCATACTATGATCATAGTATGATCAGTTTTTTAAAATTGTCAATATAATCAAATGGTATGAATAGCTTATAAAGTTTTGTCTTTTTTCTATAGGATTCTATATCATTTTTTTATTTTACATTTGTATTCATATTCTAATCACAATTCTATAAAAAAATCGATATATATTTTTTTTATATTTGAAGTGGAAATATTAAATAAAAAAAATCTAAAACTAGTACAGAATCTTTTCAAGAAGTGATTGGTCTGACATAAAAAAAGAAAAAAGAGGGTTAAGTTTCGTTTTTTTTTTTTTACTTTCCTTCATAGATTGCCTCATCTCATTGTTAAGAAATAGTAGTATCCCTATCTAACACTAACCCAAGAAAGTCAGACAGAATCCATCTTCTAATTAAGGAAGAAAGATGGATTGATAAGTTAAGTTTAAGTTATCGAAAATTTGCTTTTTTTTTTTTTTTAGAAAATTATTGTTCAGAGGGTAGTCCGTATCTCTTCATCACATGTCAAGATAAAATATCTTGGGTCTATGTGAAATTGCTGAGTACATGTATAAATCAAATGAATTTCGTTCTATTTCAATGTGGTAGGCAATTTCAAGTAAAATAATTCATTGCATGGATATTTATCAAATCCAATATTAAAAAAGCAAAAAATACCCCGTTAAGTAAATGTAAATTTGAAGTAAATTAAAATTCTCGTCTCTAGTTCCAAAATTAGCTACTAACCACTATGCGTTATTGTATATATATTTAATATATATATATATAGATAGATTTACCTATCGACTCAGTCAGGAATTAAACCAAGACGGCCCTTTTAACTCAGTGGTAGAGTAACGCCATGGTAAGGCGTAAGTCATCGGTTCAAATCCGATAAGGGGCTTTTACTTTCTAATAGTAAAAATTTCATTCGAAAGTGTATAATTTCTAATTTTTTGAATTTCATTCTAATAATAACTAATAATAAAGTTAGAGAGTAATTTAGAAAATAAAATGGAACATTTTTATATTATAATACAATGAATAATGATAAGTCGTCTCTTGAATCGACAAATATATATTCTTTTTTTCCATTTTTCGATAGATTAGAAATCGACAAATAAAAAAGAAAAAGTAAGTGGACCTAACCCATCGAATCATGACTATATCCACTATTCTGATATTCAAATTCGATAGAGATAAAATTGAAACAGTAGATTTTTTTTATTTCATATTTTTTTATTAGGAAATCCGTCGATATCTCTTATTGAATCCTCTTGTTTCTATATATTTCATAGGAAATATATTGCGCTCCTGCCTAGAGAAAGAAAGTCTTATTCCAAATTAAATTAATACCTAAAGGGCATTTCAATATCTTGTTTTGATTCCAGAACATAACAAGATCCTAAATTCTATTTGTATAAGAATCCAATTGTATTAAGAATAAAAAAAATCGAATAAGAATCATGGCTTCAGATATCAATCAAATATTTCCATATTGATGCATACGAGATGACAATGTAATGTGATGTGATCGAAGGTGTATGTGAGAAAGAAACTCTCATTTACAGTTTCCTATTATTTTATTTAAATATTGAATTAAATATAAATAAGAAATTTTCCCTTTTTTTTTTACAGATACATAAGGGCATGTACATGTAGATATCAAAGAAAATAGAAAAAAAAATATTCAAAGTTCCCTTTTTGCTTCAACCCGTCAACTAAAAAAAAGGTATAAAAGGAAAATAACAATAGTTGATACTATAGTATTTAATACACAAGTATTTAATACCCACAAAAAAGAAAAAAAAAAAGATTTCTTTATCTGAGTAATGAGTCATCCGACAATTCATGATTTAGATTCAACTACTTATTAATAAACTAATAGCAAGGAAGAAACAAATTGAGTTCATGCGTTTACCTAAATAAGGACCAATAAAATCAAATATTTTGATCTTCGAAACCAATTAAATGAAATTCTAAGGGTTCAATTTTATGGGGCAGTGCGCGAGAAATCTA